ACCGTGGAAATACATGCCACTCAACCAAAGAAAGATTATGGAGAGTTGACCAAAATGAGCACTAAATACTTTTCGAGAGATCTCCTCCAAATCGGAGGTATGGCTATCGAAATCGTGAGCATCGGCATGTAGGTTCCAGATCCAAGTGGTAGTATCAGGTCCCTTGGCTATTGTTCTTGAGAAATGGCCGGGTCTGGCCCATTCCTCGAAAGAAGTTTTTATGGGATCCCTATCTACCAAAATTTTTACTTCTGGTTCCGGCGAACGAATAATCATTGAGTCCTCCTCTTTCCGGACAAGATATACAAAGAAACCTGCCAAGAGTCAAGTAATTAGTGATCCTATGCGAGATGTTTAAAATTCGTTTCTTTCTATTCTATCTCTCATCTATCTACTTTAGTTATTTACTAGAACAATTATGATCTGGAAGTCGATCCGGGGCAAGTGTTCGGATCTAGTATGACATAGCCAGTAGGCGCTCAACGGACCCCTTTAATCGTCTACAAATCTTTTCTGGTCTTTTAATTGATACAAAAACCCTTTTTTGGCAATCTAGTTTATTCATATCTCAATTATAAATTCTTATAAATTCCTCGATAGAGCTATTTTATGTCTTCCATAAAACCTATTTCTTATTCTATTCCAATTAGATTCAAAATCACGTAAGCAGTCATTATTCATTTCTAAGAACCCTCCTGCTATCTATTCATACGAAGGTATCTTTTATTGGTTTTAATAGCAGAAAATAAAATCTATAAATTCTCTACTCGATTGATCTATCGTTTATCTTAGGAAATAAGAGACGAAATAGAACGATCTTAGAAAGGATATGATGAAAGGATATGATGAAATTCTTTGATTGGTTCTTCCAAAAGAAAAAAAGGATCCGCTTTATTTGACTGGTAGGTATACTAAACAATGAATTCTAATAAATAAAAAAAATAGAAAAAATTCTAACTAAGAAAAAAAAGTATTCTTATTCAAAACGTCTTGTGATTTTCAACCAATTCTGTGCTTCAATATAATTTCCAGGAGTAAGCGCTATAGCTTGTTTCCAATATTCGGCGGCTTGATCGAACCAAGCCTCCGCAATTTCAGAATCTCCCTGCCGAATGGCCTGTTCTCCACGGTTGGAATAGGCGGGTAACTTCCTTCCCTTAGAACCGTACTTGAGAGTTTCCTACCTCATACGGCTCGGCAGTCAATTCTTTCTTTTGCCGTCCCGTTTTTCTGTTGTTTCGAGTTAACCAAACGAGGTTAATTACAAAAGTTTCAAACTTTAATTTTTTTTAATAATCAGTTTTATCTTTTCTCCCACCTTCAGAAGAATAAAGCCTAGGCATTCCATTATCGTTTATCGTTATCATTTATCGTTAGAATTTTCTGAAAGGTAACTATCTCGGTTTCATATATAAATCTTTATAATCTATAAATTTCTATATTTTATATAGAATCTTTGAAAAAGGCTTTCGAAAGAAAGACTTACTCTCTTTGGGATCTGATGCTACACCGCTGCTCAATACCGTAGGGGATCGACTCTATTACATAAATTGATTCCTAATTCTTATCTTCTATTATGACATAAGTAAGCAGTTATTATTTATTGTATCAGCCAAAAAGTTCGCTAATTTATCTTTACGGCGCTTCTTCTATCAATTAGATCCTTTATCCATAGAATGAAAAAGTATCTAGGCATCTTATTTCTTCATATTTCGGCTTCTATGAAGTCTCTTTCTCTACTACAGCTGATAAAAATCGTTTTGTGGACGATACATATGTAGAAAGCCTTTTTTTTTTTCATTTTTTCTAGTATTTACTAGCGTATTTTCTCTTTATTTTTCTTTCTATAGTGAAGATAGTCGCACGTAATGACAGATCACGGCCATATTATTAAAAGCTTGCGGTAAAAACGGGTTTCGTTCTAGTGCTCGAAAATAATATTCCAAAGCTTTCGTATGTTCTCCGTTACTTGTGTGAATAAGTCCTATGTTATAGAGTATATAACTTCGATCATAGGGATCAATTTCTAGTCGCATAGCTTCATAATAATTCTGTAAAGCTTCCGCATAATTTCCTTCGGATTGAGCCGACATCCGTTACGGTCGTCATTCGAGTCAAAGAATCTCCGTTCCAGAACCGTACGTGAAATTTTCATCTCATACGGCTCCTCCCTTATGTGCATAATGAGAATAATATATAGACTCAAAAAAGATTGAAATATTTTCATTATGAACTGAGCGGGGCTAGTGTTTTTACAAGAAATCTCTAGCCAACCTTCCTGCAAAAGATCTTTTCTTAACATCAAGCATGTTGGTACTAGATAAAAAGATAACTCCAGCAATTTTTTTGTCTTCAACGCCCCTTATTTTTTAAGGAATTAGTAACTTCAACAGTCTTCGATGGTTCTACGGGTATCCAAAGTACGAACGAGATGGATCTTTGTTGTCCCAACCATTTTTGTTAATCCCGATCCCGATAAGGAAAAAGAGTATAAGGTATA